TCCCTTTACTCACAACTACCGAAAATCTTCTGAAAATCAAAGGTTTTCAGAAAGAGTAGATAGAGTATATAAGAGAGATCTACCTACATATAGGCATTTTGATTTTACCTGCACTTACTTTCAACAAAAGGAATCTTGAAATCCGATTAATTATTGTTCGAACTGGATATTGCTAGGCAAAAAACAAGCTCGTATTTTATCTTCAGTACCTTTTCTTAATCTTCTTGATTGCTCGTTCGAAAACTACGACTTTAGCTGTGTAATTGAATCATTTCCTTATATCTGAGAAGAACTTCCAGATTAATAGGAAGGAAGCTTAATCGGAATGAATCGGAACTTTTCTTCTATGATCGACCGATATAAACATCAACAACTTCGAATTGGATTAGTTTCTCCTCAACAAATAAGTGCTTGGGCCAATAGAATCCTACCTAATGGAGAGATAGTTGGAGAGGTGAAAAAACCCTCTACTTTTCATTACAAAACCTATAAACCAGAAAAAGATGGATTATTTTGTGAAAGAATTTTTGGGCCTATAAAAGATGGAATTTGTGCTTGTGGAAATTCTCGAGGAAGCGGAGATAAAAAAGAAAACCCTCTATTTTGTGAACAATGTGGAGTTGAATTTGTTAATTCTTGGAGACGAAGATATCAAATGGGCTACATCAAACTAGCATGTCCAGTAACCCATGTGTGGTATTTGAAACGTCTTCCTAGTTCGATTGCGAATCTTTTAGATAAACCTCTTAAAGAATTAGAGGGCCTGGTATACTGCGATGTGTGACTTGATCGAAATTCAGATTTGACAGATTCGGAATGAGAAACTGTCATCCCATTCAATCCAATTGGGATGCCCTGTACCTGACATGTCTCTTGGGAAGAGTAACATGAAACTCAGAATTATGAGTGTATTCAATACTCTCAAATAAAAGGGGGAATTGATCTATGGTCGATTTCGTAACAACTAAATAAGAATTGTTAGTTAGTTGTACCTCGTCAAATCTTTTGTGGAATTATTCCTTTCTTTTCGAAATAAATTAGGTTTAAGTAAGCAAATAGCAACGCAACTATGTCATGGTTACAGGAGTCTATCCATCGCATATAGGCTTTAAGGACATCATAAACCGTCGAGGTAAAGTTGGGACCTAAAAGATCGAATGGAACGATTCATAGACAAGTAAATCCCTTATGAATTCCAAGATACTGTCCTAATTAAATTAAGGGAATTCATCATTTAAAGGGAAGTAGACGACTCAAGAATTTCACATTTCCTTTACCTCGTAATTGAATAAAGAATTCAGAAACTCTAAATAAAAGGAAGAAGAAAATGAAATCTTGCTTGGTTTTCACTGGGAACTTGAGTAAGGAGTAGATCTTTTTGGGGTTTTATAGAAGTTGAAAATGAGAACTCGCCTCTTTATCTTTATTTGGTGTATCTACTTGAGCCGGATGAAAGGAAACTTTCATGTCCGATTTTGAAGGGGGGAGATCCTATAGGGCCCTATCCCAATTTTTCTTTTGCTAGGCCCGTAGCTAAAAAACCTACTTTCTTACGATTACGAGGTACATTCGAATATGAAATCGAATCCTGTAAAGCCAGCATCCCACTTTTTTTTACGCGATTTAGAAGACTACCTAGAGAGGGCTTCTTTCGAACTCGAGAGATCTTTACTGGAGCAGGTGCGATTCGCGAACAACTAGCCGATCTAGATTTACGAAGTATTCTAGATTATTCATTGGTAGAATGGAAAGAATTAGAGGAAGAAGGGCCCACAGGGAAAAAATCGAAAGATCAAAAAATTGGAAGAAGAAAGGCTTTTTTGGTTAGACGCATGCAATTAGCTAAGCATTTAATTCAAACAAATATAGAACCAGAATGGATGATTTTGTGTCTATTACCAGTTCTTCCTCCCGAGTTAAGACCGATGATTCAACTAGATGGGGGTAAGCTAATGAGCTCGGATATTAATGAACTCTATAGAAGAGTTCTCTTTCGTAACAACCATCTTACGGGTCTATTAAAATCCAGTCCATTTGTGCCAGTAGACCTCGTAAGGTGCCAGGAGCAATTGGTACAAGCAGCCGTGGATACACTTCTTGATAATGGAATCCGCGGACAACCAATCAGGGATGGTCATAATAAAGTTTACAAGTCGTTTTCAGATTTCATTCAAGGCAAAGAGGGAAGATTTCGTGAGACTCTGCTTGGCAAACGGGTCGATTATTCGGGGCGTTCCGTCATTGTCGTGGGTCCTTCGCTTTCATTACATCGATGTGGATTGCCCCGCGAAATAGCACTAGAGCTTTTCCAGACATTTGTAATGCGTGCTTTAATTATACAACGCCTTGCTTTGAACACAAAAGCTGCAAAGATGCAAATTCTGAAAAAGCCACCCATTATATGGGAAATGCTTCGGCAAGTTATGGAGGGGCATCCTGTTTTGTTGAATAGAGCACCCACTTTGCATAAATTGGGCATACAGGCATTCCAGCCCATTTT